TACACGATCCAGTTCGTTTATTCTCGACGACTTGGTTGATAGGAATCGCGAGATGGCTAGATCTTAGAAATGATGAATCGGTTTCATTTTATATGCCTGTTACTTTCTCTTTTTTCGTGCCGTCTATAATGATAGATGAATCCAAAACTTTCAATTGGACTTATTATTTCAATTGGTATTTTTGTATATTTTCCTATGTTAGAAAAATGGAAACTTAGGTAAATACTTTAGAAACATATGTATAAAAATACCATATTTCATTTAGCCCTTTCATGCTTACTATAACCAGTTATTTCGGTTTTCTACTAGTGGCTTTAACTATAACTTCAGCTTTATTTATTGGTCTGAGCAAGATACGACTTATTTAAAATTTCTATTTGAAAGAAACAATTCAGAAAGGAAATGCTTCTGTGAGATTCTGTGTATTCTAGAGTTATTTACCATGTCAATTGTCAATTCTTGGTCATTGAGATTCACATCAATTCGGATTAATATTTAGGTATAGATATTACCGCTTTTTTTCTCCTTTTCAAAAAATGGAAATGATTGAAGTTTTTCTATTTGGAATCGTGTTAGGTCTAATTCCTATTACTTTGGCTGGATTATTCGTAACTGCATATTTACAATACAGGCGTGGCGATCAGTTGGACCTTTGATTAATTCACATTTCTTTTTTTGATTGGCCTCCTCCTTTCTTTAATCCACAGGAGGTCAAATTCTAATTGTTGTGCAAGCGACTGAATCCATTTCAGTCTAATTGAATTCATGAAGAAAAAATCACGCTCTGTAGGATTTGAACCTACGACATCGGGTTTTGGAGACCCACGTTCTACCGAACTGAACTAAGAGCGCTTTCTTATCAGAATAGAAAAGGATGTAAAGAAAAGATTTTTTTTAAACTAATCCATTTTCATTTTATATCTATATATTCTATAGTTTCATAAAAATGAACTTCCGCGCAACGCAATTTGAATCGATCTCAGCTGATTCCTCGTTACTGCTCAACGGGGCAGTAATAGGTAGGGATGACAGGATTTGAACCCGTGACATTTTGTACCCAAAACAAACGCGCTACCAAGCTGCGCCACATCCCTTCAAATTGTTCTACAGTATAATTGTAGAGAATTCCTTTCTTGTTTTCCACATCCCTATTTCCTGCATTGAGACACACAGCTTTTCTGTCCATTTCGTCTTTTTTGGCCTCATTTAACATATTTTTACATATAATAATAAGAAAAGGAAATCTTATGGATCGTTGTAAATTTCAATTGGAATTAGGGATTCCGTGTACAACTCTAAACGGCCCTTAACTACATATGCATCTAATCATATATGCATTATCTTTATGTATTACAATAAAAAAGGAGGTTTTTCAATGCGAGATCTAAAAACATATCTCTCCGTGGCCCCAGTACTAAGTACGTTATGGTTCGGGGCTTTAGCAGGTATATTGATAGAGATTAATCGTTTTTTCCCCGATGCGTTGACATTCCCCTTTTTTTCATTCTAGCTATTGACACCGGAAGGAATGAAGAAGATTAGAAATAGAATCAAATATCTGTGACTAATCCCCCCTCCCTCTTTTCTCTTTTTTCCCTTTTTTTTTTCTAATTTTTAGAATTTAGAATAAGGGACGAAAGAGAAAGAATAAAAATGGATTCAACGTCTGCGAGACTCAGGTTCAAATTCGAATTAAAAATAGAGACGTGGGGGTAGAGTAGGAAAATCGGGGTCTAGGGCAAGAATACAAGATCTTTAACTGCCCTTCGGAGTTAAATAGAATTTCGAACTCATTCTCATTGTCTTGCTTATTATTTACTCTTGCTTATTATTTACTATGGCTTTTATGGCTTTGCTTTGATTTAATTGATTTTGATCTTTTAGAGTTGGATTTCAAGTTAATAACTTTTATTTTTTCCTTCCTTTCTTTTTCTTCATTTCGAATCAAAATAGAAGAGTTGAGTAAATCATCTTTTTCTTCATTTCGAATCAAAATAGAAGAGTTGAGTAAATCAAAAATCCAAAGGAGGTTCATGGCCAAGAGAAAAGATGCGCGGGTAACGGTAATTTTGGAATGTACCAGTTGTATACAAAACGGTGTTAAGAAGGTATCAACGGGTATTTCCAGATATATTACTCAAAAGAACCGGCACAATACGCCCAATCGATTAGAATTGAGAAAATTCTGTCCCTATTGTTACAAACATATGATTCATGGGGAAATAAAGAAATAGATTGAACCGAGTATGTCTTATCCTTGAAAGGAGAAAAATGACATTATATAGAACACATTGAAATATAAATAGAAGATATTGCATTTAAATAAAAAGAATCCTATTTGGAGTTAAAATTACAATTAAGAAATATTTCGGGATAAGAAATAAACTAAACAAACAAACCATGGATAAATCCAAGCGACCTTTTCTTAAATCCAAGCGATCTTTTCGTAGGCGTTTGCCCCCGATTCAATCGGGGGATCGAATTGATTATAGAAACATGAGTTTAATTAGTCGATTTATTAGTGAACAGGGAAAAATATTATCTAGACGAGTAAATAGATTGACCTTGAAACAACAACGATTAATTACTATTGCTATAAAACAAGCTCGTATTTTATCTTTGTTACCTTTTCTCAATAATGAGAAACAATTTGAAAGAATCGAGTCGACCACTAGAACTACTGGTCTTAGAACCAGAAATAAATAGGCTTATTTTTTGTTCACTTCAATCAGAATTCCAATTTGAACTCAAACATGGATTGGTGTTTTATTTGACAAATTTTAGAATCCAGATTATTGTGTCGTAAAAAAAAAACGAATCGGAAAAAAAAAGATTTTTTTATTGAACGTGTTCATTCATTTTGACTACTTTAGCGCATTTCTCATAGTAATTTTGACTTCAACTCCACCCTCCCGGAGTTCATTCTCCGGGGAACCCCATTTAAATTATTTCGGTGTATTCTTTCCAATCTACTTTTTCTCTGATTTCGTTGGAAATCATATAAAGACAATTCCTATTTGATATAGCTATTTGGGCCAGTATTTTACGATTAAGAAGCAACTGCCTCTTATATAGATCATGTATTAATTTACTATAACTATAAGATACTCCCTTTTCTCGAATTACTGCGTTTATTCGAGTGATCCACAAACGACGAAAATTTCTCTTTTGCTTATCTCTATCCCGATGAGCCGAAACCAAAGCTCTTATTTTCTGTTGAGTAATAGTTCGAGTAAGTCTTGAGTGAGATCCTCGAAAACTTGATGCAAATAAACGAATTTTTGTTCTACGTTTCCGGGCTATATATCCGCGTTTAACTCTAGTCATTGAATAAATAAAATTTTGACAAATAACTAATTGATTTTTTTCTTTCAGTTATTATTTTTCCCGTCCTGGCCTATTAATAACTAATAACCAAACGGATTTTTCCAATGTATAAAATACAAATTCCAATGGCTTTGGCTACTATAACCTTCCCGACCACGATTTTTTCTTTTTTGGGGTATTTTACTGGGAAATATGAAAGAAATTGTGGGTTTCCTCGTTTCTATGGTTACTTCTTAAACGGTGAGGTCTTCTCTATACACCGGAGCCCTTACTTCATTTAATATTTCATCAATGTTATTGGTAACTTGTATAGTTCACACCACACTCTTTGGCTCTACCTATGAATTATCCAGTAACAGGTCTTTCACAATGAGACCCGCCTATACAGTAACGGTATTTAATTAGGAAAGTTAGCTGGGTAGCTGACCCTCGTAGTCCGTTCTTGACTGAGCGAGAACTTCTTTTTTTTTTTCATTTTAATAAGATTTTTCCGCTTAATGGATAATCAGTTGCTACCAATGGAGAATTGTTTCTCATCTTAAATTCAGGTGATTGAATTTGCACCAACGGAAACCATAAACTTTATACACAATAGAAGGATAGATTTGCTTATTTTTAGATAGTGAATGGAGTTCCTTCTTCCATTCTATCCTATTCATTAGTACTGATCAGTCATACTGGAAGCAGTTTTCTTGCTTTTTCCTGTCAGCTCATGATCTAAACGAGTCGCACATACACCCTAGTACATGTTCCTCGACGCTGAGGACATCCCCGAAGAGCGGGGGATTTCGTGACATTTCGAATGGGCTGTCTTGTATTTCTAATAAGTTGTTTAATAGTTGGCATGTTGAGTCATATATATAATGGGCTGGTTTAGATTGATCCTAACCGGATTTTTTATTTATTTATATAGTAAACTCGGAGATAAAATAGCAAATCACAGATTTGCACAAAATCCACTTTTTCATTCAACTGCTACAAGATCAACAATTCCATAAGTTTGGGCTTCTGTTGCTGACATAAAAACGTCTCTTTCCATGTCTTCAGATACAACCCATAAAGGTTTACGCGTCCTTTGTACATAAACCCTTGTGATGGTTTCGCGTAGTTTCAGCAGTTCTTCCGCTTCCAGGATAAATTCTCCCGTTTGTGCCTCATAAAAAGAACTAGCAGGTTGATGCATCATTACCCTGATAATAGAAGGTTTCTCTATCTGGTGTGATGAAAGAAACAGAAAAGAAAGATAAAGAATAATAGGAAAAAGGATAGAATTGAACAACCGTACGGGCATTATCTTTTATGCATTGCATACGGCTCTATAATCAAATTGACCCCTAACTTTTCCATTCAAGAAAGATAAAAAATAGAATCTATTAGCCCCAGATGGGTAAATGATCAAAATGCCACCCTTCTTTTTTTTTTCGGAGGAGTTCAAAAATACTATGATGGCTCCGTTGCTTTCTATTTGAAAATGGATTTTTTTTGTCTTTGATTCAGCAATCCCAAAGTTTCTTTTTGAGCCAATCAAAAAAATTTGGTTTTTTCGCACTCTTTTTTTTTATAACTTAAATATTGTTAAGAGCCCGTTAGTGTAAAAACAAACAAGTTTGTGACGCTGAATTGGACTTCCGATAGATAAGAGAAAGTCGGAAATATCTTTTATCTCATACTACTCTCTCGATACATAATCAAATCTTTTGAAAAAAAAAATACAAAATTTTTCATATCGAATTCGAAGTGCCATGCTATTATTACTTAATATTCATATGGCGAAGGCATAGTTTTCTTTTTTCTCTCAAATAAAAAAACTTCATTGGCGCCAAGCGTGAGGGAATGCTAGACGTTTGGTAATTTCTCCTCCAACCAGAATAAAAGATCCCATTGACGCGGCCAATCCCATGCATATTGTATGGACCTCTGGTCGTACAAATTGCATAGTATCATAAATGGCTATTCCGGGTATTATCCATCCACCAGGGGAGTTTATAAACAAATACAGATCTTTAGTCTCATCCTCGATACTGAGATATACCATAAGACCAATAAGTTGATTCGAGATCTCGCTATCAACCTCTTGGCCTAAAAAAAGTAATCTTTCTCGATAAAGTCGGTTGAGTAGGGTAAAATTGTATTCCTTAGGAACCGTACATGCACCTTTTGATGCATACGGTTCAAAAAAATTGCGAAGAAAAGAATCAATGTATAGATTCCAGTCCTCTTTCTTTTTCGGGTTTTTCTAATTTTTTAATGAAAGGGCTTTTTCTTCGATTTTTCAATAAAGATGAATTTTGATTTCTTCTTTGAATTTTGATTTCTTCTTTGATAATATAAAAAAAGGGTAAATAAACTTATCGAATTAACTTCTCATTGATGTATTCTTTCATCGAAATTCAATCCCAATTACGATGGTATTTTCTTGTTCCTGAATGGGTCTCTTTCATCTTTTTAGGTTTATGCTCTACTCCGGGTAAAGATTCGCCCGATTTTGATTTGCACATATAGGACAAATCTTCCCATCACCATTTCTTTTTGTTATGACTTTACAAATAATCATTTATGATACACATAGTAATCATAGATATATTACCAATTGGGTTTTTTTTTTAAACGGAGCCTGGATACTTCATTTTTTTCGTCCAGCCAAAGCCAACCATAAATTATTCTAATTGATATAATTCTATGAATTCCCCCAAATAATGCATTTAATTGCATTTCACGCTCCAATTTTTCGATAATTCAATTTCTCTTTCTTGGGCGAAACAGAGGATATCTCGGTCGGGGGAGAGAATGGGGAAATCCCATATGACCCAAGATATCTGACAAGTCGCACTATACGTCAACCCAAGATGCATCTTCCTCTCCAGGACTTCGGAAAGGTACTTTTGGAACACCAATAGGCATGGATTGAAAGAAAAAAGAACTAAATACTATATTTCACTTTGATGTGGAAACGTAACAATATGGTTTTATTGTCTTTATTTTTCTTGTCTTTATAATATTGGCTTTATCATATTTATTTTATCCATAGATTAGAAAAATTTAGAAAGAAAGACAAAATAAATAAAGGAAATTTTTTACGAATAGATCCTTCTAATGATAAATGAAGGATGGACAAATTTTCTCATAGAAAATGGTATCAATCCACCATTGCATATTGGTACTTATCGAATATAGAATAAATCTGTTTCTCTTTGTTCTTACGAACAGAATTCTTCCATTATTACGAATAGAATATAGAATCAATATTAACCTAACCCTTGTTAGGAAAAAATCCCCTGAACAGGGGAAGTCTATAGGATAATCATAGTATAATTTTTTCCAATGCAATAAAGTTACGTAGTGTCTATTTTTCTTCGATAAAGGGGTATTTTCCATGGGTTTGCCTTGGTATCGTGTTCATACCGTTGTATTGAATGATCCCGGCCGGTTGCTTTCCGTTCATATAATGCATACAGCTCTGGTTGCTGGTTGGGCGGGCTCGATGGCTCTGTATGAATTAGCAGTTTTTGATCCTTCTGACCCTATTCTTGATCCAATGTGGAGACAGGGTATGTTCGTTATACCCTTCATGACTCGTTTAGGAATAACCAATTCATGGGGGGGTTGGAGTATCACAGGAGGAACTGTAACGAATCCGGGGATTTGGAGTTACGAAGGTGTAGCTGGGGCGCATATTGTGTTTTCTGGCTTATGCTTTTTGGCAGCTATCTGGCATTGGGTCTATTGGGATCTAGAAATATTTTCTGATGAACGTACAGGAAAACCCTCTTTGGATTTGCCCAAGATCTTTGGAATTCATTTATTTCTCTCCGGGGTGGCTTGCTTTGGTTTTGGTGCATTTCATGTAACAGGTCTGTACGGTCCTGGAATATGGGTATCCGATCCTTATGGACTAACGGGAAGAGTACAGCCTGTAAATCCGTCGTGGGGTGTGGAAGGTTTTGATCCTTTTGTTCCGGGAGGAATAGCTTCTCATCATATTGCAGCAGGTACACTGGGCATATTAGCGGGTCTATTCCATCTTAGCGTTCGACCGCCACAACGTCTATACAAAGGATTACGTATGGGAAATATTGAAACCGTACTCTCCAGTAGTATCGCGGCTGTCTTTTTTGCAGCTTTTATTGTTGCTGGAACTATGTGGTATGGTTCAGCAACTACTCCCATCGAATT